CGAGAGAAAGACAGAATAATCTGAAACAATAGAGAGTTGGTTTATTTAACCCACCCTTTTGGATCGTTCCAAAAAGAATTTGCAGAGAAAAGAGATCTTTATTTTTCCTATTTAGTACTATTTTGTTTTGTAGAATTCGTAAAATAAATATGATTGTATTGTAAAGTGGGTTACATTTATTATATTAAATAGTCAATTTTAATACGCGCAGCTATCTATATATCATATATAAGATACTCGATTGTCTGTGTAATTTTTGTTCTTGTTTAGGGGTTTACATATACTCACAATTGTTGTTATAATTGAAATTGAGAAAAATAAAAATGGAAATAAAGATTTTTATATTTATTTAGTGAAAAGTCGCAAATTAGTTATCATTTGGATTTTCTTATGTCATTAGGGAAACATAATTTGAAATAAAAACGGAAGAATCGTTCATGAAATTGTAGTCAAGTCAATAGTTAATGGTTCCAGTTTCTCATGTTTATCATGAATTTTGACTTTTTTGACTGAAAATCCATCTTTTTTGGTATGGATCGAATCAAAATAACAAAAAAAAGATTTCGTTTTTGGTTTTAGTAAGTTGTGGAAAGGGATAGCAAGGAAAAGGGATTCAAAATGCAAGTACAATAAATAAAAAAAAGTTCAGTAATCCATTCCAAAAGGATAATATTTTTGTATCGTTTTTGTATTGTTTTGGCGGCATGGCCGAGTGGTTCAAGGCGGAGGACTGCAAATCCTTGTTCCCCGGTTCAAATCTGGGTGTCGCCTGGTTTTAATTAACAAAACAAAAGATTTCAAATCGCTTATCGACTAGCAACTACTATAACTTCTAACTTATAGAACCTAGAACTCGCGTATTCTTTTATTAGGATAATATTTTTGTATCGTTTTTGTATTGTTTTGGCGGCATGGCCGAGTGGTAAGGCGGAGGACTGCAAATCCTTGTTCCCCAGTTCAAATCCGGGTGTCGCCTGGTTTTAATTAACAAAACAAAAGACTCGAAATCCCTTATCGACTGTTCAGAACGCATAGAACCTAGAACTCACCGGATTCTTCTCCAGCCGAAGAAGAAAGAAGTCTCTTGATACGTACTTGATTCCAAGTATCTGGAGGTTCTCAAAAGTGAAGGTTCTGTAAATTCTTGTGTCTAGGATTCAAGTAAAGATTTTACTTTTAGTAAGTAGTGTAAGGGATACCCGGACCTATCCATTCCCTGGAGTATTTACTGACTGGTCGGCGGGGGGGATATCTAACGAATTAGTAGTTAATAATTCTAATTGTGGAAAAGTAAGTAAGGCGAATATAGGTTGTATACAAACTCAAAAGAGTCGTTGAGTGCTCAGGTATTAGATTGGTTCATTAAGTTACTAGTCCAAAATATTTTGACTCTGTACTATGGATTTCACTATTATTAGTAAACAATAATGGAATAATTCCTTCATATTCATAGAAATAGGGGACATAATTCACATGGATATTGTAAGTCTCGCTTGGGCTGCTTTAATGGTAGTCTTTACGTTTTCTCTTTCACTTGTAGTATGGGGGAGAAGTGGGCTCTAGAAATACTACTTAACTAATTACTAAATTGAGTTTTTAAAAAATGTATCATTTGTTTTAGATTTATAGATCGCTCCGAAAGGTATTTTTAAAGATAATAAAGAAATGTCAATAAAAGAGATATTTCAATAATTCCCATGTTTCTATTTCGATTCGAAAGGAGATCTAAATGATAGGAAATTGATTTCAAACAATTTTTTTCGAAATTTTTGCCGAACAAACTCTTATCCAAATTCAATTATATAAGGGGACGATGAGAAACAACAGACCTCCTTTGTTTTTCTATTTATCAAAATCCAAGATAAAGCCGTTCTCATAATTAGGAGAATATTAAGCGGCTACATACTTTCTTTTATTTCTTTCTTTGATTGGATTCTTTTGGCAAATACTGTATTTCTATTTGAAAGAATCCGAAATCTAAGAATTTGAGCTGTAAAATAAACGTAAGGTAAGAGTTGCATTTCGATTATTTCGGATTGATCAGAATCAATACAAATTGATCAAATAGATGTAGCAAAAAAAAAAAGAATTGGAGTCGCTATGTACATAACATGTATGAAAACACATATTGCGGATTGATCGATATTCAATTAAGTCTGTATCTTTATTAGAGTTATAGTACAACTTCCTACACGAAAAAAAAAAAAGACTAATCGAATCGATAGTATGTTAGAAAGAAACATATGTTTCTTTCTAACATACTATCAAATCTCATTAAATATTGCTGATTATAGCCCGCCCATTTCAATTAAGAAATGAAATTGGAATCTTTTTCTCTTTCTATTTTTCAATCGTTGATAAAGAACTAAGAAGTCAAGTTTCATTCAAATTAATCGTTTTGGCTGACCGTTTTTACATAAATAATAAGTAAAAAAGCAGTAGGAACTAGAATGAATAGTGCAGTAGCAATAAATGCGAGAATATTTACTTCCATAATCTCATCGTTTTTTTACTTTGCATTAACTCGGGATTTAATCCCATAGAGATGATAAAAATTTTACCTATAAATTTTAATTCAATGGAATGAATTACCTCTTCATGATATTGAATCAGATTAATATCATGAATAACAATATCTGATATATCATATCAATTCGCCGTCGCGAATTGAATAGTATACCATAGGAAGATCTTTTATCCATATTGAAATTGAATGAAAAAAAAATGGGATTTGTCATATAATCAATAATTCCCTTATTTTTCATTCTTTTTTTTATTCTTTTTCCATAACCTGCTGTCTTCCTTGGACAATAAATCATCTAATGAAGTTTCACTTTTCTTTTCCACTCACACTAGTTACAAAACCCCCAAAACAATAAATAAAAATGGAAGTGAAATGGAAATAAAATAATAAATTAAGAAAAAAGAACAAAAGATTATTCACATTACTTCATTACAAAGGGTCGAAAAGGGAAAGGAATCCTTATTTGATCGTTCTTTTATTAATATCCTCCCTCCTTTTCTTGGGTTTAATACTAGGACGCATATATGAAAAGTTCAATGTGCAATTTGAATGAGATAAAATGGTTCAAATTGAAATTGGTTAGTCTTAATGATTCAGATGGGACAAAATTGGGGACCGAAAGAGAGATAAGATTAATCGTAAAAGTATTTTGTTAAGGTAATTTGAATAAAAAATTTAAAAATGGGGTTGTGTATTATACAAGAAACAAATTCCCCTTGCGCATATACTCCCAAGAAACATCTGGAATTCTATTCCATTAGATCGAAATTAAAAAACCCGACCCAATAGGGTATCTCTTGGAATCCTAACATAGGCTCTTACGCATAAAAGATGGGTCTAGTACGAATTCACCTATCTCTCCTAGGAATCAGTTCTAGTTCAAGTAATGAAAATTATCCGATTTGTTTGATGAGAAAGAAATCCAAAAGGAAAACAAAAAATAACTAAGAATCATTCAGAATAATTCCGACTGGAAGTCAAATTCTACTGTTGTCCTTTTCCAAAAAAGTGGAAAGATGAGTGGATATATTTTTTTATTATTGGATCCGTCGGGACTGACGGGGCTCGAACCCGCAGCTTCCGCCTTGACAGGGCGGTGCTCTAACCAATTGAACTACAATCCCAGGGAACTAAAGGATACAGTATCCAGTTTTTTTATGATTTGATCAAAATATTTCTAGTTAAAATTTTTTTGTTGTAACAGAGACCCGCGTGATATATTGATCTACACATGAATATACACTTTAGTAAGAACAACACGAATTACTAATCAATTTTGCTTATTTCAAAATCGATTGAGAATAAATCTTTCAATAGAAAAAAAAGAATTTTCTTCTTTTTTTCTATTGAATATTTAAACTTAAAGATTAGAACATAATCTGAATCTAGATCATTATCATTATGATGATAAAAATTGAAATTTCCCAGAACAAAAAAAATGGAGTATATAACCAAAAATTTGATTCTTTTATTCCGCTTATCATCCCTTTCGGCAGGGCAACTATCTTCATCTCATAATGGATAAGCTAATTATTGGGCCGAGCTGGATTTGAACCAGCGTAGACATATTGCCAACGAATTTACAGTCCGTCCCCATTAACCGCTCGGGCATCGACCCAGGAAGAATCAATTCAATTTTAGGCTTATTGATAATCTATGATCAACTTCCTTTTGTAGTACCCTACCCCCAGGGGAAGTCGAATCCCCGTTGTCTCCTTGAAAGAGAGATGTCCTGAACCACTAGACGATGGGGGCATACGTGCCCAACTGCCATCATACTATGTTCATAGTATGAACAGTTTTTTGAAATTGTCAATATAATAGAATGGAATAATTCGATTTAAAAGATCTTTTCGTCTTACATGATTCCATAGAATTGTTTTGTCATTTCAATTTAATTTATGAATCATTCGCTATAAAATAGAAAATTATTCTATATTTCTATACTATATTTCTATATAATAATATTCTAATATTTTGAATAATTTATTCAAAATTAATCTACTATATTAATATTTAATTTAATTTAATATTTAATCTACTATTTAATATATTAATATGGAAGAATATATAATATATTAGAATAAAATATAGAACTCGAGATAATATGAAATTAAAGAATCTTTTCAGTAAGTGATTTGTCTATTAGAAAGAAAATAGAAAGAAAAAAATGAGGTGAGGTTAAGTTAAACAAACCTCATTACGACATTTCGGAACGAGTCCTAGCTACTATCCGTCTACTTATGTATTGTAGAGTATACACTAACTTAGTGTATGTAATATATATATGTACATAGATAGATTTTCTATGTATATACATAGTGACTCAGCCAAGAATTGGCTAAAAGGGCCCTTTTAACTCAGTGGTAGAGTAACGCCATGGTAAGGCGTAAGTCATCGGTTCAAATCCGATAAGGGGCTCTTGAGGTTTTTCATAAAACTGCGTTCTATTTGAACGTGGAATACAGGTATTATA